AATCTGGGTGTCGCCTGATCAACAAAAGACAAGACTCGAAATCCCTTATTCTGCTTGGCTGGTATAACTCGCCAAATCTTTTCCAGCAAAACACGCGTATGAAAAAGACTCTTGAGACTTTCTTGATTATAAATAGCTGGGGTTTCCGTTCTTTAAAGCGCTCTAAATCCTTGCATTGAGGATGAGGATTCACGGAAAGATTATAGTAGTGAAAGCGCTATCCTATCAATTACCAATTTATTTCCACTGCTAATGTAGTGTCTACTGACCGGGTCTTCAATTAGATTGAATAGCCCAAGGGGAATCTAATTAATAGTTATGGAAAGGGCGGAAGATACTTTGTACAGAATATACAGACTCATGAGAGTCTCTAAGTGCACGGGCATTCAATCAATATTCGATTGGATAGAGAATTCGCTTTTACTTTGACTTAATGATAATCAAAGGCAACAAAAAAACGAATAGGTCTTATTATTACTACATATTAAGTATAATTCTCTTTGATACTTCCAAAGAAAAGTGTGACTGTGTATTTTGTTTCATTTTTCCCGATTCTCCTAGAAATCATATATGAACTTGTTAGAAGTGGATTTTTTGGAGTGGTTCATATTTATTGGAAAGGGTGTCGGAGCAGAATCCTTTTTTGACTCTGCACCTGTGATTCCACTATTATTAGTAAACAATAATGGAAAAACTTCTTCATATTCATAGAGATAGGGGACATAATTCACATGGATATAATAAGTCTCGCTTGGGCCGCTTTAATGGTAGTCTTTACATTTTCTCTTTCACTCGTAGTATGGGGAAGAAGTGGACTCTAGATATACTCCTAATTGAGTTGGGGAATCAAACTGTATCACTTTTTTTTATAGATTTTTTCTAGATCGTTCTGCAAAGCCTTTTTAATTAGTTAATTATCGTTAATTAACTTAATATTTAATTCATTAATTTAATTCCATTTAGAATTTCGAAATGAAGATATTTTGATTAATTCAATTTCGAAATTCTATTGGCTTGGATTCTAGTGAAGTAATTGTATTCTATTCATAATATATATGAATAATACTCTTTCACAACCCAAATCAAACAAATATTTCAAGAATTCCCCTATTCGTATCTTGAAAGGAAAAGGGATAATAGGAATTTTATTCCACCCTAAGTCTTCCTAAATTTTATATTTCGCGGAACCGGCTCTTACCAGAGTTATATATGGACAATGAGGAAGAGCGCGGAACACCGGGCCCCCCTTTTTACTTTATTATTTGTTTTTATTGTCCTTTTTACTGTTCAAAGAGAAAAGAAAGAAGTTCCGCTATTTAATAATAGTAAGATCGTGCCTTGGTCAAGTCACATATTTCGCACTTACCACTTTTTTTATTATATTATTTTCGAAATTTGATTTATGCTATGCTTTATTGACTCGTTTCATATCATGGCTAAAGGGTTGAAAATCGTTGGGTACCCCTTTTCGAAATCCGAAGAAGTTACCATAGAACTCCTTGGATCATCTGTCAACCGCTCAATCAATTACTTATTCGGAATGCTAAAAAAAAGATTACTTTATTTCATTTTCTTTTATTAACTTGATTTTCTTTTAGAAATATATGTCCAATTTTGTTTTTCTTTCATTGATTTGATTCTTTTTTTAATGGATACCGGAATTCATATTGAAAATAATCCGAAATCTAGAAATTAGAAAATAGTAAGAGTTGCCTTTCGATTATTTCAGATTGATTGGAATGAACAAAAATCAAATAAATTGAAGCAAAGAAATATAATTGAAATACTATGTACATTACATATATTGAATTGATATTAACATGGCTGAAGATAGATATACATATTATAGATTGATCTCTATTTAGTTTGGATCTTTATACATTACAATAATCAAAATAGATAGATAGTATGGTAGAAAGATTCATATATGAATCTTTCTACCATACTATCGGATCTCATAGGCTACTGCTCATTTAAGACGTGAAATTGGAATTTTTTTCTTAAATCATTGATAAGAACTAAGAAGTCAAGTTTCATGCAAATTAATCACTTTGACTGACCGTTTTTACGTATATTATAAGCAAAAAAGCAGTAGGAACTAGAATGAACAGTGCAGTAGCAATAAATGCGAGAATATTTACTTCCATAATCTCATCGTTTCGTTTTTTTTTTTTTTACTTCGGAATAACTCGGGATTTAATCCCATAGAGATGATAAACCTTTCGCTTGTAAATTCAATGGGATGAATTCCATTTCGATGATAGCGAATGGGATCAATATCATGAATAACAATATCTGAGCTACCAAGTCGATTCATCGTCGAGAATTGAATAGTATAACATAGGCAGATCCTTTATCCACACACCGAATACAAACTTTGATTTCTGATTCAATCAAAAGAATTCCTTTACTTTTACTTTAATACTTTATTTATAATAATACTTTATTTATAATACTTTACTTTCTATTTATTTTATTTATCATTCTTTTCTATTCTGCC